CTGCAGAAAAAATGCCACTATTCTTAATATAGTAAGGCGTTTCTAATCTTCCTCGCAGCAAGACTTCTGAAAGCCAGTTGCTAAGAAAAAGATTAGAACAAGAGGGCTCTGGCGATTTCGGAACTAGCTTGACTCATTCCACCCAGCAAGTCTGGGGTGAACGAGAACTAGTTCATCACCAACATGCTTAACTCCTAGGACTTTTGGGATTGAATACTCTTACTCTTTTTGACCAAAAGATGGTGAAGAGAGGAGCTAGATAGAAGTAGTTTTGAATGAGGAGAGGGAAATCTGGCCATTAGTTAAGTCATTTTTTGTTTGGTCATAAGTTGGTTAGAGAAAAGTAATTAGTTCAGTTTTAGGCATACACTAATAGTAGGTTACGATTCAAAAGAAAGAGAGATTCAAGCCAATCGACCGGCTAAGAGGACTATTCAAATTCGAAAGTAGATGTTCATGCTCATACAGTTGCAAAATGACACTTGACCTATTTCCCTCATAGACAGACATGGAAATTAGAAAGTGTCTATCTTATATAGCTGTCAAATGAGACTTTCACTTTTCCCTTCGTAGAGCAGATCATGAATTGAAAAAGTTCTATCTGGGCAAAATCTCATTTTTTTCTAGATTTCCCTTCATTTAGGGCACCAATCCCGACTTCTCCCGTTGCTATAGTATAATAAGAGATAGGCGCCTACCTTAAAGTCACCTATCGACACTCAAGCCTGTTCATCCTGCTTTCTTTCCTTTATAAGACTGGAAGAGATAGAAGGCTCTCCTGTCTTTGCCCATTGATAGATATGCCTGAAGTACCGAAACTCTCTCCCTTAGGGCTCTCTTTCCGTAAGCCGGTGAGGAGTGAGGGATCTACTGAGACTGAGCCATCTTCGCTAGCCGATCTGTCAGTTCTATAGGGTATGAAGCTCTTTCCTAGTATTGGGTTCAGGAATTCATGCTCGCAGGTAAAGAGACTAAAGAAACAAGAACAGAAACAGTCTCTTGAAAGAAGGGAGCATTTGCCCACTCTGTGGTACATGAGCTCCTCGTCCAACTTACTGTCTTCCGATTTCATATCAGTTACAAGCTTGTCATTTCAATCACTTGCTACCTTTAAAGGAAAGCAGTTCGCCCATTGAATCGATTAATCTAAGTCCCCTTCCTATAGAGTGAACGTGAAAGCCGGTCTATAGCCCACCATGCTAATGGAATGTCAGTGACACAAGTAGTAAATTCATTCGTTGACAGGAGCGAGCAGAAAGAGAGAGCGTAAAGAGGGTCTTATCATGAATATTGGCCTGCTTTCCTTTCTCCTGTTGCAGTAGACTACAGTCTTACCACTATAATAGAAATAGAAAATAGGTCCAAAAGCAGGAAGCACAGTCAGGAAGGTAAGTTAGAACTCTTTTCTGAATTCCTATCTATAAAGTCAGGCTTGTCTATACAATACAACAAAGTGAGGTAAAATCATTAGTTAGGCTAGTGGGAAAAAATGACTCTGTTTCCGTCTTTTGAAAGAAGTAAGGTGTTCTTCCTTCATCCTCCATCCACACTATGAGGGCCGGCCGGAATATGTTTGGCTGTTCAATAGCCAATTCCATTTCGGTTCATTTTGGTATGCTGGGAAGATGAAGAGATGAACTTTGGAATTCAGTTACAGAGAAATTCAGCAAGAAGCTTTCGGGTTGGAAAGGTGCCCGCCCTATTAGGTCAAGCTGGTAAGGCCTTGTTTTTAATGAAATCCACCCTTCAAAGCTTGCCTTTATTCCCTCCTTGTCCGGGGTCCCGAAAGGAATGGCTGCTAGGATTGAAGGAATTCGGACGAGATGTCCACGGTCTGGTGTTGGATGGAGAGACAGAATTCATCTCATCGCATGGGAGAAGGCTCTCCGAAGCTTCGATTTGGAGGCTTGGGCTGGAGCTCTAGCTAGTTGGACTAGAAGCTAGTTATTCCGGTCTACTTGTTGGGCAGGCCGGCCCTCCTTCATCCCTTCGTTCCAATCCATCCAGACAACTATGGCAACCCGTACTAATTGCCCTTGCACTGATACCAGTAAGGGGAGCGTCGGCCAGGGGAAAAATCGCACAGACTTATATACAGGGGAAGGACCTTAGAATCTTGTATAAGAAAGGAAAGATTTCAAAAAGCAGATTAGGTACTTCCAACAGGAGAATAAGAAAGGAAGAAAGAAGAGTGGAGAAAAAGGGAAATGGAATTCTTCACAAAGGGAGGGAACGCAAGGGGGACAGCACTAATAAATCGGAAAAGGGGTCAAAGGAAGGGACACATCTTGATAGGGCAACAACCGGGGATAGGATATGGAAAGAGATCAACATGTTTTCTCGAACGAACAGATTTACACCGTCAATGACAGCGCACCAAGGGAACAACGGACAATCACGGCAAAGGCAAGCACGAATGCTGCTGCCTACGAGACCGGAATCTTACACTGTGCGCAGAGAACCCCTCTCACTTTAGACAGAGAGGGAATGACGATGGGTAGCCAAACCGTGAGGCGAAGAACTCAACCGCTATACACGAGGGAGCAAGTGGAAAGAGTAGAGCAGCACCTTGCCGTAGAGAGGGTCCTAGAAAGGTTAAGAGTTCTGCACCGGTTGGAGTGGAATAGGAATCTAAAACAGAATTCGATCAATTGGCTTTAACGAACCTATTTCATTAGAATGATCGAAGAACCCGCTTATCTATAGAAAGAGGGAGAGAGAATGAGAAATCACTCGACTGTTAAGGAGAGGAGGGGAGAGTTCGACCGCCCTAAGCCAACCAGAACGGCAAAGAAGAGTTCTATTCGGCGACCGGTAGGGAGAGGAGAGGATGGGAGGAGAGAACGTCGACCATAAGGGAGACAGCAGTTACTTCGATGTGAGCAGAGTGCCCATTTCCTTACTTAGACTAACCTTCGTTTAGAAAGTCTCTCCCCTCGCTCTGACTCTTCCCATACTAAGACTTTTGTTGATCTACCTTTGACTTACTTCCTATCTCTACCCTTGATCCAAGGTAGCCGAAGGACGGATTTTGACTAAGCTTTGCTGAAAAAAGCTGCAAACTTCAGTTCCGAAACTTTAGTCTTAACTTCGTTTAGTCAGAAGAACTTAGAACGGCGGTAGCAGGGCGAAAGGCAAGGTCACATCCTGCCGTCATAGCTTGCCCCCCATTGCTTCGTACGAGACAGAAAATCAAAAATGGAAATAGTGAATCAAGATCTAGACTATCCTCTATCCGGATATATATGCCCCTATGAGCGACTATGCCGATCTTTATATGTTTTGGCCACGTGCGTTTCCGCTAAGAAGAAGAAGGTTTGGATCTTTAAACCTTAAGAGGATGCTATCGAATGTGCTCTTGGCGCACGTGAGGGATGTGACCTATGTTAGGTCCATAAGATAGCACAGCTTTTGGTGTTCTATGATTCACCTCCGAATAATGAGTAGATAGGGAAGAGCTTTTTATTTTTCTCTTCATAGAAGACTGATGGGTGGAGCAAGAGGTCAAATTACTATAGAAAGAAGAGTTGTAAACTATAGGACTTCTTTTTCTAGTAGTAAGATTTAGGGTTTTTTCGTTCCTTCTCTTCGATAAGAATATCGATTTGAAATGATAAAAATTCCTCTTGATTCTCTTGTGTTCAGCGAAAGAACTGCCTAAGCATACTTTTTCGGATCCAAACTTCTTTGTTCTTTCTAAGTCTTCGTCTTGCATAGAAGAACGCAACTGTTGCAAAAACGGGTCTTTCAGTAGTAGGCGGCATCCCCTCTTAGTTTTAAGTAAGCGGAACCATTCCGTTTTGGTTCTTCTCCACATTCTTACCGGGCTATCCAGGGATTTTCCTATGATTTTAGAAACTGAAATTTCGATATAGAAGGATCTCCTTATTTCTGAATAGATTATAGCATCATTTTCTTTCAAAGATATGAAATCACCTTGGGAAACTTGAAAAGAAGTAATGCTGACTATTACATTATTCACACAAAGCCTTCGATGACTTATCGGCTGCCTTGCTTGAGGAAGAGTTTCACTAAAATGGAGACGAACCGGAATAACGTCCGATCTTGTTTCTGGATTGAGTGGAAAAGGGATATATGAAGTTCGTTCTGTTCCTCTATGCATCTCTGTGATGGGTAAATCTCCATGAAAAAGGGGCAACTTTCGTGTAGTTTGTAATTGGATGTAACTATTCAGATTTTTTCGAGAATAAATCATTCTCTTAACAGATCTCGTCTTGTTCCTCAATCTTCGAAGAATGCGGCGTTGTATTATTGTAAGTTCCCTATTCCAAACATTTCCTTCAAGTAGACGACAAGTTTTAAATCTTAATGCAGGCATTCCTCCCTCACATGCATTTGCAACAGATTCTTACCAAGACCGGTAATCCCCATAGACACACGGCCATTCTCGGCATCTTCACTGTTGCCCCTCTTCTCAAAGCCTTTCGAAATGTCAATGTGACATTTTCTTCTTTCCCCGGGATACTATACAAACGAATAAATATCCAAGATCCATGGAACGAACGAAGCGGACCGAAGTAAAGTCTTAAAAAAGACTGAAGGCCAATCCCGTTCTGTTGGAGCAATTGTGAGGAATACCCATTCTAGAGCATCTATAGAACTCATCCACTCCCCCGTAGAAAAGATAGAAATCTCATCATTCAAATCAACATTTATCCTAACCAAGGCTTCGCCTTGTCACATCAGGGGCTCTGGGACTCGAACCCAATTCTTTCCGCGACCCCCCTAGAAAGAATAAGGAGCATTTTCTCTTATCTTTTCTACGAGAATTGATGCTTCGCGACTTTTCTACTATACAGCTACGCTACGATCTTTCTTCTCTTATGAAATTTCAGGTGACGGTACATTTCACTTCATTGCACTACACTCTACTCTCCATTCTTGCTGAAGCCTCTTGCCATCCGGGTTCCACGGCATTAAGAAGTTCATTGATCATGATTTGCATTTTTGGTTGAGATAAAGAAAATACCTCCTTAAGTCCGTCAAGCCTGTAGGAGTAGGAGTAGTGAATAAATATAGAGAGTTTTGCTTGGTTGTTAACCAAGGGAAAAAAGAAAAAGAAAACCACTACTCACCAGTTTCGAATCAAACAAGTATCAACAACAGCCCCTTCTTTGCTTTTCTGATAGCATTCTGGAAGTACCGCGTCAAGATAGTCACCTTATCTATGCAATAATGATCTCGCTCTTCAAGACAGATTCGTGAACGGTCAATCTACGCCATGGAAGTTTCATTTCTGAATGACTTGTCTGCTACCAACTCCTTCCTCTATGGGTAGGCCCAACCACCACACTACACTCTTAGGATAGTTAACGGAACACCAACCCAATATCGAGGAGAATCAGTACACGGAACTTGACCAATCCACGATCACCCTCTGCTAGCAGCTTTCTTATCTTACGATATTCATAGTGTCGATTATAGAAGAGATGGAAATTGCATATTAGGATTAACCGAATCAGCTGCGTAGCCCTCTTTCACAGGGGAGGTGTGGCGGCATAGCCTGCTTCCAGAAAGTAATTCATGTTGAAGGTGGTCGCCCTTTTACTTAGTTTTAAGCACTTCTTCTTATATGCTCACTTCGATGCTCGATTTTTGCCTTGCTTCGGGGCCTTTCCCTCCCGTTAGCTTAGCTTGGCTTTAGTTAGAAAAATGTCATGTGACTCCTAGTATTTCTTGTTTGTTGTGATTTGGTCAAGTAACAAGAAGTGTCAGCAATCTGTATAGTGCTCTTTCTAGTACTTTGACTTGGCTACATAGCGGTTATCATTCTCACTATGGCGCTTTCTCCTCTTTCTGTTTTATTAGAATTCCCTATACTACATCATAGTCAGGACTGCTCTGGAACAGAGCAAGTAGAAAGAAAAGGAAACTGCAGATGCACGAATGGAATACGCACCTGGAATTGGTATTGGTCTAAAGAGCCGGAAAGGAAGAAGCAACGGACTGAGCGACGAAGCGACGGGATTGAGCGCTTCTCCTAGCGCAGGAGTTTTCGTCGCTGGATTAAGACGACTTAGCGACTTGCCTGAAAGCAGAAACCCGAAGGTTAGCCTTGCATGAACTAGGGAAAGATATAACTCAACTTCACACTGGTTAGCAAAACCCTAGAGCTTCCCTGCTTCGGTAGAACCTTATACTTTACCAAGTAAAAAGTTTAAGCTGGGATCGATTACCTTTCTTAGCTAGGATAAAGTCACTGTCATCGCTCTCTCCTTGAATCGCTCGGAAATCGTACCTAGCCTCTCGTCCATAACCTAGCCCGAAGCTCTCAAGCGACTGATTTCACACAAGTAGTAGGACCTTCTTTTATAGTGGAGTTAGAATAGGCTCTAGAATAGTCGAATGAATGGTCAGTCTCGCTCTCCACCCTGCTGCTAGATGGGATAGGTTCACATGCTTGAGATAAGACAGATCTTTTTTAGGCATTAAATAGGCCGAGAGAAAAGTATCATTTTTACATAGATGAGCAGCAACTTTAGAAATGAATGCTCAAGTCTGTCACTTAGAAGATAGGATGGTATCGACCCGGACAAGGGGGCAAGATCCGCTGGCTTAGGGCCCCTTTAGAGATAGGGGCGAGCCAAAGAGAAGTTGTAGCAACGAGCTACTAAGGAGTGACTGTGTTGAAGCTTCAAACGTAGAGCTCGCGACGACTTCGAGCGAACTCCACGAGTGTGCCGAAAAAGACTAAAAAGAATCTGTGATAAGTAAGCGCCTGTGTTCAGTAAATCGCAATTCTTTTTGTGTTGTCGGGCAGCGCGCGTTAAGATTCGCCGCTGTCCGGGCGAGGTATAATAGAAATACAAAAAAGTGAGAGTTCCCCGCCATCACCTCGCCTAGATTTGGGGGCTTCATACCCTAAGCAGAGGCAAGTTCCAGCCGAGGTAGGAGATCATCACATCTATACGAACAAAGCAGCACAGGTAGCAGTGGTTGCCTGTACGTTTATAGGGGACTCTACTTTCCCCTTTTTCACTATCTCGCCCAGCATATCTGCCGGGAGCAAGAGCATATCCAAGTCCCCTATTCAGTTGAATCAGATCTAGTAGCGCTCACTACTGAGGCGAAAGAAAGGAGCAAGATACGGCCAAAAAGCCGGAAATTCTCGCGCAGGAACAAGCGTAGGCCTGTAGCGCGCCCTTCAACCAGGAATCATTTTATTGGCGAAGCGAGGAAGCACAGTTGCGCGCCTCTCCATAGCCCCTCTAGAGTATAGAGGTATTAGTACCAAGCTGGAAGCTTGCTGTGTAATTTCATAAAGAAAGGTGTGTGAACCTCAGCGAGTCCGGGTTTCATTTCAAACTAGCCTCCTGGACTGAACCTACCTTCTTAATAGGTTATAGCTATCAATAAAGTAGGAATGGCAGAGAAGGAGATGCACTTTCTTGAGTTACAGACAAGGAACTCCATTCTGTTGACTCTACCAGATAGAATAGAACCCGTCTTTTTTCATAGTCTAGTCAAAAGAAGAGTTTGATCCTGGCTCAGAAGGAACGCTAGCTATATGCTTAACACATGCAAGTCGAACGTTGTTTTCGGGGAGCTGGGCAGAAGGAAAAGAGGCTCCTAGGGTTTACGAGAATCATATATAAGATCTCGTCTAAAGGCAGGGGTGAGCTTTCTCACTATACAATGTAAAAAAGGACCAACGACGATGAAGGAGGAGTAGGAGCTAGCTTTCATTGAAGTAGGGGCGGAATCGAAGCGAATAAATTCTGAGTTCATGCCACGACGATCTATATGGAAGGGAAGTTTTGTTGATGCATTCCTGTTGAGAATGAAGAAGAAGAGAGATCTTCTTTTGAACAGGAAAATTGGGTCACATCTTCTTCTATTTTGCCGGAATTCTTTGATTGCTCCGTACGAATTGACAATGGAATCTGTTCGTTGTAAGATCACTGAAGGAGGTCATCAATTTGGAGAGTTTTCTTCTACACGGAAACGAAGATCTTCGAGAACTAATATTGGACCGGGAATCAAAAAGGGAAAAAAGTAAAGTCTAAGCGCATATGGCACGAAAAGGAAATCCGATTTCGGTAAGACTTGATCTGAATCGTAGTTCAGATTCAAGTCGGTTCAGTGAGGGCGACCGCGAAAGTCACCGAAGGGGTCAGTCTTTTCCTTCACCCCAGATTAAAAAAAGTAAAGCGGGAAGGGCGTTGCAGATGTCCGGGACGGACACGACTTCTTCTAACGCTAGAAGACCACTGGAAGACACCCGGGACCAGAGCATGTCGTGAAAGAAGCACACTGGGCGGGCGTGCTTCGACCGTGTCTCCGGGGCACAGTTGAATGTAGATATCATGAACGCGAGGTGCAGGATACCAGGCCGAGAAAGCCGGGCAACCACTCCCCTATGTGCCAATCGCTAGTGCAGCCAGGGCCCCGGCGCCCAGCTCCGCTGGAGAGGCCTCGCCTGATCTGATAAGTGCTAATTCGGTTCGGATAGACTTCATTCAAGAACGCCGCCGCCCCTGGAATCAATAAGAAAACAAGTGCTAAGTTTCAGATCAGTGAATAAACCGAAACGAAAGAAGAGACCTTTCTCGCTCGGCGCCTAAAGCGCACTATGCTCCGCTTCAACAAATGAGAGTTTTCGGTGGAACCGGTGAACCACGCGAGCCGGTTAAATGCGTGGGACAGAGGGCTCGTAGTACCTGCTACCGCAGCTATGCGGTGGAAGGGAAGGAGCCTAAATCGACCTTTTTTCTTTTTCAAACCAGAACAACTCTGAACGTTAGGGAAGATAAGGGAGGATCACCTGAGCGAACTGACCGAAGGGACTTGACTTATCCGAACCGAACGATAGCGGCTTAAAGCTAAGAGCAGCGTCGCTGCTTGATCGGCGGGGAGGAGCATCTCAAAGTATGGGGCAAAGGATCAAAGGCTTTTACTTTGTCACCCGGGATCCACCACAGGTTGGGTTTGAGAGTCGTGTGATGGGTGACTATCCAGCACGGTTCGGAGAGCACTTTTAGTCTGCGCTGGTGAATGGAAGCCCCCCCTATCAAGCAAGAAAGAAGCGGCTCTTCCCACGGCGGAGCCCGCATTGACTCTATTTATTATTATGGTAAATCAGTGTATCAAGATGTCAATCTTAGATCTTATTTCGGTTCGATACGTCCACCTACTAGACTCACCTTTGGCTTTCGTCTCGGTAGGTGTATTATTCTACATTTTCCCAAAAGAACATTCATTCATTTCTTTCTTCCCCGTCGACCACGACGACAGAAACGACGCGAAAAATCCAGACCCGGAAAGGGGAAGGGCCAGTGGTGGGCATTTGGTAAAGTCGGGCCGATCGGGTGTCTTCATTCAAGCGACGGTACAGAAGAAGAACGAAACGAAGTGAGAGGCCGGGGGGCAGGGAAAAGAGTCGAGTCGATCAGGCTCGACGACCGGGAGAAGCAAAACGAAATCAGGATTTGGCCGAAAAAGAAGCAACGCTATGGATACCATGACCGATCACCATCGATAAAGAAGAATCTTTCTAAATCACTTCGGGTCAGCGGGGCCTTCAAGCATCCGAAATACGCCGGGCTTGTAAATGACATAGCCCTCCTAAATGACGACTCCTTCAGAAAAACGAAGTTATTCAAGTTCTTTTTCTCAAAGAAGTCAAAGAAGTCCCCCTCCGACAGCCCGACGAGTCATCCACTTAAAAGGACCCTCCCTGCGGTGCGCCCTTCCTTGAATTATTCGGTCATGCAATACTTATTGAAGACAAAGAACCAAATGCATTTCGACCCCGTCGTAGTTCTCAATCATTTCGTGGAACCGGGCGTGGTTGAACCATCTACCATGGGGGGAGCTCATGCACAGGGAAGAAGCTTAGATAAGAGAATACGTTTCGCTTTTTTTGTCGAAAGCTCGACCAGCGAGAAAAAGTTTTTGGCCGAAGACAAAAAGTTGACCCACTTCATTCGCTGGTCGAATCATCCTCGCTTCGCGGGAACAACAAAAACCACCATCTCGCTCTTTCCTTTCTTCGGTGCTACCTTTTTCTTTCCAAGGGACGGGGTTGGGGTGTATAAGAAATTTTTTGAGTATGCCCGGGAACAACTCCTACGAAAATTCAGGAAAAAATGTTGGAACCTCATGGCTAAGGATAAGGTAATGGAATTGATAGAGAAATTCATAGACCTAGGTGGGATAGGAGAATTGATAAAGGGAATAGAGATGATGATAGAGATCATACTGAGAAACAGAAGAATTCCGTACGGGTACAACTTTTATTTGAACGAAGTGAAAAAAATGCGATCTTTGTTGTCTAATAGAACAAAGACTAATACCTTAATTGAGTCGGTCAAGATCAAATCTGTTTATCAAAGTGCTTCTCCGATTGCTCAAGATATCTCTTTTCAACCGAGGAACAAAACAAGATCATTTCGCTCCATTTTTAGTCAAATAGTGAAGGATATTCGATTAGTAATGAAAAAAGGGGTGGAGGGGATCCGTATATGTTGTTCAGGTCGATCAGAAGGTGCAGAAATAGCTAGAACTGAATGCGAAAATTATGGAAAAACATCTAGTAATGTATTTAACCAGAAAATAGATTATGCTCCTGCGGAAGTATCTACTCGTTACGGAATCTCAGGTGTCAAAGTGTGGATTTCATATAGTCAAAAAGAAAGGGGACGTGCTATATCCGAAACGTACGAAATCTAGTAAATATCGTAAAGGCAGATGTAGTAGGGGTTGCAAACCGGACGGTACACGACTTGGTTTTGGAAGATATGGCACTAAAAGTTGTAGAGCTGGTCATCTTTCATATCGAGCCATTGAAGCAGCGCGTCGAGCTAGAATTGGGCAATTCCATCGTACTATGAGCGGACAATTCCGAATAAATGGTAAGATATGGGTAAGAGTTCTCGCAGATCTCCCTATTACCGGGAAACCTACAGAAGTCAGAATGGGAAGAGGAAAAGGAAATCCTACGGGTTGGATTGCTCGTGTGTCCACAGGACAAATCCCATTTGAAATGGATGATGTGAGTTTGTCAAATGCTCGACAAGCCGCTACATTAGCGGCGCATAAACTATGTTCGTCAACCAAGTTTGTTCAGTGGTCATAACGTAATTAGTTAGTGGGGAAAAAGCGGGCCGGGATTCAAAAGAATTAGGCGAAGTGTTTGTTCCTGAACGACGGAAGTGGAAAGACACTAAGGGAGAGGGGTATACTCCTTGATTTTTGTAATCGCCGAAATTGTACGACGAACCTTCTTGTTCCAGGCGTACTACCCTGATACGTTAAGGTTAAATTATCCAGGCCCGGTTTATAAAGTGATAGTAGTCAGAATAAATAAGAAAGATAAGAGCTAAGATTCAGGAAAGTAACTAAGGGGAGTTGGTTACCATTCCGTCTGGGTCCTCAAACGTGTGATTCTCTTTAGTGAGGTTGGGCTTTGGAATCTCGTCTTCGGCTTTATTGAAGTTAGGGCGTGGCCTATTGAGTAATGGAAGGGGTCAGCCATAGGCTTGATTGCTGCGCTGCTTTCCATGTCCGAGATCAAGAGTTTGAATAGGAAGGCCTTCCCATGCCTCGCTTGTGCTTGTAGCAGATACAGACTTGCCTACTTCCTTCAGCCTGTTGCCCGTAGACAGATGCCTTGAGTGCCTAACTCGATTTCACCTACCTCTGATACCAGCTTCTGACTCCTTACCATGTTTGCATACCTCGCACGAGGCTAGGATCCCTTACTCGATGCCAACTTCTTTTACCTGAGGCCCGATGCCTGAAGCTTGATGCTCGCAGTTCCCTACTTCGGGTCGGGGTTAGGTACCACAGCTCAAAACAAGCTAGAAGGAACAAGTTCATGCAAAGCTGATTCTCGAACAAGAAGAGCATATTATGTAAGAACAATAGGAGATTTGCCTCCTACTAGGCCTGGTATACCTTGATTAGATAGACTCTTTTCTGTGTCAAAGAGAAAGAGCGCTCAATCAGCTCATAGATGGGGAGAGTTTGGCCAGGATATCAAAAAACGATTGATTCAATTCATCTGATCCTCTCTTTCCAGCTCTTGCCTCTCTGTCTGCATTGGTGTGGCACCTAGGCTTTCTGACTTTCCTGAGCATGCCATTCCCATCCGGAATCAATACCCGTACAAAACATCCAAATTTGATTCTTCTTGCTGAGGACCTGCGCTTCAACAACAGGGTAAGATGCAACCTTTTCCTTTACTACACAACCCATGACTCAACCTCCACCTTTGTTTGAAGGCTAGGGGTATTCTTTCACAGCAACATCAATCCCTTACGATATACCCCGCATCAAGGGTACAGCTCCCTACTATACCAGACCCTTGCTTCAAGCTAACCAGCCCTAGTGGCTTTACCTACTAGAGCTCCTTCTTGACTTGCCGGACTTACTGCGTGAAGTAGTCCCACAGCTTCTTTCGGTTTAGTTAGCCCCCTTCCTTCGCCCATCTAGCAGGATGCTGGGTTGAATCTTAAGGTAAGTTCCACTCTCAAGCAGGCCTGTTCTTTACATCTTTTCCGAGTTTCACTTCCTTTCCCTGTAATGAAATCATAGGAGTAGTAGTACTATTTTGATCTTGAAAGAAAGGCTGGCAATTTAGGTAGTCAATTCAATGTCGGCTTCTTCAAAACCCTTTTTCTGCTAGTGAGCTTTTCTTTGAAACCATCTCGGAGTAGTTCAAAGGAAGTAGCAGCTCTAGCTTTAGGGAATCAGCGGATTTTTCATATCCTCCTTCGGTCTCTTTCTCTAAGCTTGTGGGTGAAAGAATCATGCACTCATACCCCCAGAGTTTATACTTATTATCTGCTATAAAGAACCAAAGAAAGGATTGGCTCACTCCAATAGTCAATGCTACCACCAGCCATATGGACCCAAAGAAGAAGCGCTCTAGCGCGGATGACGGATGACACCTACCAATTGCCCAAAGCGTTCAAACCAACCCTTGTGATGTCACTGAACGAAAGTTTTCTTTTAGGGCAGTGATCAGGAACAAAACAAACCCAATTCCCTAAACATGGGCTAATCCTTATCCTTAAAGATTATCTGGGAAAGGGCTCCGTAACATCTATCTCAAAAGAAGGAAAAATGGCAAGCAGCGAATCTACATCGATTTCAGGAAGTGTGCCTGAGGGCTGACCCCTGGAAATAGACTCGGCTTTCTAGTTCATCGGAAGGGTATTGAAATCCGTCAAAATCGAGCTAAAGCTATACAGGAAGCTCGAGCCCCAACAACAAACAACAAATAAGGAGCTGAAGAGATTGCTAGGGCAGGTCCATTTCCTTCTTCGGGATCATATCCAGAATACCGGAGGTCGGGATCAAGGAACTCCTGCTGGATAACTTCTGCTTCAAACAGAACTTTCAATATTGCATTACTTTCATGTGGAACTTCACTTCAGAGAAGTCTCGTTTGCGTCGACAAGCGAGTTCCCGCATTAACAGCCTTCCCATGATTTGGTAACGGATGAAAATGAACATCGGGTTCTCCTGTCAACTTTGCGAAGTCAAGCTCGTAGACTCTCCTTTGCCTGTAGGCTGATCTCCATATGGATGCGCGAGTGAAGGCCTTTCCTCAACTTCAACTGTTTTGTTTGGGACGCTCCGGCACATTAAATGCGAGAAGTGCGCTATTTCCCAATCCAAATAGTCAAAACTCACGTAATCGTAATAAGAAGAGTTTCTCCCTTTTTCTTCTGTAAAATCCGAAGCAGCTACGCCTATTGAAAGAAGAAATCTTCCCCCGTCCTTTAACCTGGACTCCATTCTTCCTCTAGAAGGATAATGGGATCCAGACTATAATCAAGCTATGATCGTCAAATTTCATATAGAAAGATCAGGTTATTGCTGATCATCTGGTCTATCGCTCCTTTTGAGAGTGACATAAGCCTTTCCCCTGCAGTGAAGTTTCTTCCTTCCCTGACTTACTTGAAAAAAGGCTTTTCTTTTCCTCCGCTCGTAGGAAGCTAGGCACAAGACGCAGACGATCAGACGAAAAATGAGATGATACCTATTCCCTGGTCGAATTCAAGGATCCCAATCAGCTCAAGGATTAGAATCAGTTCAACACTGCAGTCCATGTGAGGCTAGATCTTCAAAGAGGGTCATCTCTAGCTAGCGCTCAAGATCGATTCAATTCCATTCAAAATCTCGAGTATCGAGCAGATCATGTAAACCACCCTTATAATCAGAAGCACACGCCTGAAAAGGGCCTCGAACACTCATTTTAAGCAACTCTTGCCTGAGACAGCTAAACCTGGATTGGGCTCTTTTAACCTCTCCTTTTCAAAGGCCTTCCAGAAACCCGTAATGGATTAGCTGAACTGAGGAACCACAGCCTAGCGTTTAATTGGAATCGTTAACTTCATTGTTGCCTTCGACCAAGGGATAGTTTTGCAATTCTCAGTAAAGGTTACTAAAGCCAAAACCTCATTGGTGGTCTCTGACATCAAAAATACGTGGACATCTAAGAACGTCGATTTCAGATTAGTCAACTTTCATTGAAAGAAAGAACCGAGACAGCAGACAAGAGCCTTCTTGGCAAGCCCGATCACGGTTTGACTTCCTCTTGGATTGCGTCAATGGATCAAGTAAAAAAACGGAGGATTTGCTAAAGTAGGATCGCTCCGATCTCACTCACCTGTGAAAATTCGTTTAAGATAAAAGCACCGGTTTTATCCAACCCCGCTAACTCCAACGACAGGCAAAGGCCTGTCCACAAGAGAACCCCGAAACGAAAACCCTTCTACCTTTACTTTATCGCCTGCCGTTAAATGAAAGTGGATTAGAGTTCCCCTATGAGAATGGGGCTGGTGAAATAGGAGACCTCAAGCTGCCATACTTGACTAGAACCGAAGGAAGATCTCTCACACCTATATTGAAATTCCCCATGGAGGGCGTCAAATGCATCAAACACACCTATCCATGAATCCCTTGCTCCGATCTGAAATGGCCAAGCAACAGAAGAGGCTACGGTAATGCTTCTACACCTTCAGCAAAAAGAGATTGGGGCCATTCTCCCAACTAAGTGATACGCTACCTAAATGTCAACCATTATTTAGGATATCTCTGTGAAAGCAGTAAAAGTAAAAGCTTCCTCCCTAGCAGTGGCCATTAAAGGTACGAAAGCACTTCTCCGAGATTGATACTTTTGAAGTCAAATCAAAGAACTCCCGTTCTGCTCCTGAGTGAGTCTCCCAAAGAGAGTTAATAACTAATATAAGTTGAAAGAACATTTTGACCTAATATTGAAACTTGCTCTTTATTTATTCCTCTCCTTTCAGTCAAGTAAACTACCTTATTCTTAATTCTAATCGGGTAGCGGAAACTATAGCGACGGAGGACACATTCTCAATTCTTTTGTCAGAATGGTACCTCAAAGAATAAAGAATGTTTGATTTTCTTCTTGAATATCCAGCGGGCAATGGGAACTAGATGCCAACGAGCGGCACATCATTGAAATTTGACAACCTCACCCCCTTTCATTGAAGTAGGGGAGTGTAGTCGGATGGAAAGATCGAGTGTGATCGCATGATCGACTGTTAAGGGAGGAACTTCAACAAAGAGGGTTGATCAACAAGTTCAGACTCTTTTCTGTCAATTCGGCTGTATTGTCTCATTTCTATATAAAAATCGAAAATGTATTGAATTCTTCGATATAAGGGCTTCTCTTAAAAGAGGCATAGGAACAATGTCCCGAAACTGAAGATGGGACTGAAAGCTGCCATACGAGATTAGAGAATAGAAAGAAGGGTTTCAAGCAAGAAAGGGTTCAATGAACGCTGCAGTTCACGATGCATAGCTTCCAACTAGCTCGGAAAGGCAAGAACCCTACTTTAGGGGTATAGCTTCAATTTTACCAATCAAGGGTGGGAACTCATTCCTTCTTAGAAGAGTTTTAGCGCACTGGATCTCAACTCCTCCCCCAGTCTCGCACAAAGACAAAGAAGGAAGATAGTTTCAGCATGAAGCTTGCTTGGCATGAAGGTTGAAATAGGAGATTCTAATACGAAAACAAAGGTAGAAAGCGAACCAGGAAACGCGAAACTGCTCAACTCAAGTGAGCTTAACCCAGGCAAGAAGGAAAGAAAGGCACTTTCGGGCACACAACCGCTGAAGTGAAGGTTTCAAGTCTTGAATGCCGGTCTTTGGCTAGAGATGCGCGAAGCAGCCGGTTTGCATTTTAGATCTGGGAATCAACGAGTGAAGAAGCCGGTTGTTCTGAGCGATCCTGAAACAGGGAAGAAAGAGCTCGGTATAGAGTTGGGTGAAGTGAACTTTCAGCATTTCGAAAAGGGAGATCTTCTATAGGGGAAAAGGCTTGCAAAGAATCTCCTGATTCAAGTCTTGGGCGAAGGGTGCCACGGGAAGGCTCTGACTGTGAAACGGGGTCAAAAGCTAGTCCAAGAAGCCGCTGAGACGTGGTCCAACTACTTGAACTAATGCGGGCGGTTTCAAACCTCCACTAAAACTCCCTTGGTCGATTGACTTCGTTCGTCTACCCGCGGACTCTCGGTTGAGCTAGTACATCGCTACGTACCCTCTCGCTACCTACCTTGTTTAACGCCCTATCCCGTAGGTCGAGTGGCTCCGCTCGTTCCCTATCAAAAAAGTTATTACATTCTTCTCCTTATTCGTTTTCAATTACTTCATTCCCTTCGCTTCCTGGTACAGCTTTCCTGCCCTGTTGATGCTGTTAATCCAATAGCTAAGATATCCCCTAAAAAGAAAGAAAAGAATGCTAAAGTCAAGACTAGTGAGATTAGCTTGGTGTACTTCTATCTGAAGATTGATAGAAAATTTCCTTTTTTTGGAAGACAGGACAAATGCCACAGAAAGAGAAGGAATGGAATCGGATCTCAGTTAATGCCCTCAGTCTGCTTTGCTCCATCTAAGGCTAGGGCTAGGCACTTAATCTCCCCAACATTTCTTCTTCATGTGCACATTTGAAAACAACCTGTTGGCTTCAGAGTTTTCCTTCCTAGCTGCCCGGATCTGATGCACGTCGAAAAGAGGCCCTTTATACTATACGCAAAAGAGCTCTTCGGATTCACTTGCTATTGGCTGGGCTACACTTTCTTGCCTTAGGTCAATCAGGTCTTTCTCTTCCCTTACTAATGCTAATGTGGGATCAGTTACTTCCGAACAGTCTATTGACTCCCGAACAGCTAATTTGTCCATGAATTCCCTTCTGCTTCACCTTGTGGCCTATCCCAGACAGCTATGGAAGCTGCTAGCTACCTTCTTCCCATTCTTTAGTAGCCCGAGATGAGTTCTACACCCTAAGGAGACAGAGAAAGCCCTTCCAGAGATTCATGTAAAACCTGTTCTTGAAAACAGCCTACTCATGCAAAGAGTCCTTTTCCCCATGCCCATGCTATGAAAACTTCACACCAAGTCAAGCCGCTAGCTTTAGTAAGAAATCGAGATTCCTATTCCTGTCCGGCTTGAAACTAGAATTAGATAAGTATAGTACGCAGGGAAGTACCTATCTGAAAGGAAGGTAACGGCTGGCACATAGATGGAATCAAAACGAACATCCCTCTAACCAAAGATGCATCGTCAAGTGCGTATCAGATCATGAGTTACTTCTTGTTGAATGAAAAGATTGCAAAACATACGAATCTCATCCCTGATAAAGAAAATCCTAATCATATCAATGATATTGATGTTCATATCCTCAAAGAGCTGCTTGATTTCATGAAATTATCAGATGATATAGAAGGGAATCTATTTGCTATTGTCAGCAGTCACCTTGATCGTAAGCTCATAAAAGCCATTTTTATGCCTATAATCTATGGAAAATCTCTCATGAGCACTGCCAACGATATCAAGGAAAAACTCTCTCAGTACATCACTCGTAAGGAGAGCTACACTCTTGCAAAGGTCTGCTTTGAGTTCTGGAATAAGGAATATAGAGGCCTGGTATGTTTGATCCGTTTGATCAAGAGTAGTATAGGCTGGTTGGCATCAGCAGGGGGTCGCCCAGTGATCTATCAATCTGATTACTTTACAACAGTTCAAGATTATATGAAAATGGATCCAGTCAATATATGGGTTTATGATCGAATTCATAAGAAGAGGCGTAAAGTCACTCTCAGAGTCTCCTCTAATGAAAGAGATAAACAGAAGAGTGCTATCTCTACCGAAACTAAGACAGTCAAGAAAATGACCCCAGAAACAGACGAAAAAGAACCTCCGTAAATGAATCCATTCACTACTGAGAAAAAGGAAATGAGTCTCACTTGGGCTAGAAGGATAGAAAAGCTTAAGATGTATAATATGCTCAGTTCACGGATACCAAAACTACTGATCCTCTCTTTCCTGCTCTTGCACTGGTGTGGCATTCTGCAGTTTTTGATATCCTGGTGCGGAGCTTGGCCAATCTCTCCCCATCTATGAGCGAGAACCCGCTCTTTCTCTTCGACACGGACCAAGACGGGAAAGAAGCTACCAATCTGAAAGACCCAGTGAGCACCTCAGTCAAACAAGATCGATCGCTTCGCTCCCCAATGCCAAGCCGGTCAAGAGAGAGCCTTAGTTAAATAGGCAGCAACAGGATGTTACAAGACCCGAGCAATCACGAGATCGAGTTGTAGTCCACTTCGACTTTCAGTCTCGTTTGTGGATCCTGCAATTAGAATATGAACTTGGTACTGGAATAATAACCTTCACTCAAGCTGGTTCGTTCACCAGATCTACTTTCTCGACCATTTCAGGGGTAGGCGGCAAGTGCTGCAGTGAGAGATGAGACCCCCTTTCGGGCAGTCTTCGTGCCATATTTTCTATCAGGTTCCCCTCGATTCATCAAGAAAAAAGATGGGCAGATTCTTCTTCCAACTAGTTTTAGGGGCTAAGGTAACTTCCACTTCGTCCATCTTGCCTCCTTCAGACCCTCGCTTCGCTCTTTTGCCACCTTCTCCAAGCAACATCTTTAGATCAGGACTTGCCACGTTTTTCCCCGGTGACTGATCTGATTGGTTGGGCAACGATGCCTTCTTCTTTCTACTGCAACTTCCTTCACTCAAGCTGGTACCATCAACGTGGTCCAGAAATCTCATTTAGTAATAGTTCCAGTCAGACCAGGGAAGCAGCAGCAGGACGTAGTGTGGTAGTTCGGTTCCAGGTCAGTTCCAGTTCGGATCGAGTAACGGTGATTGAAGGGATGGGATCGGAAGCTCCTGATTCCAATAGTTAACTGGGCTGTGGCAGGTGAGTCTGCTTTCCCTTAATTAAGCCAACTCTATCTGTACTCCTTTAAGGGCGCACAAGCCTAAGTCTCAAATCGGACTAGTGTCAATCTTTTAGCGTTATGGTGCCACGGTAAGGATGGATGCTGTGCGGTTGCTTGCCCAAGGGGCTCTCTCGTCTTGGTCCTTTTATTTTATAAAGGCCTGTCCCTTGAAGCAAACATCTTTTCGTTGAATACTTTCATTAGCTGTCCTTAGACCTAAACCCTCATTACGCAATGGAGTATGTTGGATAGGGGGTTAGTCCTTTCATGAAGGAATGGTGGAGAGAAAGCTATTGATTTATTATCTGTCTATGTTGAGTCGAGCCTTCCTACTAGATTTGTAGGTGCCCCACCAGTAAGTAAAGGTAAAGAGAGAACATAAGCAGTAAGGGATGGAGAGGAGGTTGTTGCACTCGAAAGGAAGTATAGTATCACAAGGCCAGGTACGGGATATAAGGCTTAGCCAAACTAAGCAACACTCCATAAATAAGTAGAAGAAGGCCTCTTTCGACTGCTGTTTCTTAATCAGTTTTGGTTGTTTCAGGAAAGGCTGTACCAGAAGTAGCGGGATATCGAAAAGTAAATGCTATACCGGAAACGCGATATCTAAAGTTAATCTCAGTGAATTCTGTACCAAGATGTATGTCGTCCAACCCAACCTCAGACTCTTTCTTCCGGCATAATCCTTTATCGTTCCCAAGGTAGGCGTGCATCCAGAATTTCTTTTATATAGTAGGATTTAGGGCCATGTATCTTACAATCTCTTAGAATATCCTTCAATAATGATATATTTTGCTCGTCCTTTTTTACGGGATCCCATTCCGGGGTCAGCTCTTCCTTCTCGTTCAAGAAGTCTATGAGGCATTCCTCAGGATTGTAGGGGGCCTTTTCCCGTAATGTGGGATACTCTGTTAGCATTTTATTCAAAAGGGTTAATGACTCATGTTTGAGTTCGCGGATCAGGAGATCCCTATTCTCAAACTCGATTAATCGGTTATACTCCCTCTGAGAGGGAGCCTCAGCAAGTTCTAGTTTTATGTCAGACCAATACTGATCCACCGTCTTACCCAGAAGAAAGGGACTATGTTTTAAGCGCAAAACTCGATTACGGAGGGATGCTTCCAAGCTAAAATTCTTTTGAACAAGGTTGTCCCATATGGTATCCTGAGAAATAGTAGAGATCGGAATTGAAATAGGCGCCGGATTTGAAGGTCCGGCATCGGACGGACCCGGCATCTCGCGCGCAGAAGATGATCTTTCATCTTCTTCGTCTCTCCATTGTTCTTCCATCTCTTTTAGTTCAGGAGATGCCATCCTAAGAATAGGAAATTCTTCAGATAAAGATGGTGAACCAGTAGGGTTGGTATGAGATGAAGCTTCCCCCTGCTGGAGTGGTGCCGAAGAGGAAGCTTCAGCCCCGCCCCCTTCAATCTTAGAATCATCCCCGGAGTCACAAAAAGCCATAATCGGTATCCCCAGCTTTATGAGGGTCAACGAAAGAGAAATCAAAACGAGATATATTAAGATATCAATAAAAATAGATTGATAGTTTCTTACCGAGATCGGATTTCCTTTTCGTGCCATATGCGCTTAGACTTTACTTTTTTCCCTTTTTGATTCCCGGTCCAATATTAGTTCTCGAGGATGCATCTCCATCTCCTCGTTCAAAGCAGCGTGGTAGATCAACACGCTTATCTTATATAAGAAAGAAAATAAGCAGGGGAGCCAAGAAGCTCAAAGAGAGTCTGAGAAGCTTAGGCAAAAGCATACGCTTCAGACGTTTCTAGGGCTTTAGTTCCTTTTCTATATCCTTTTCTCTATGGTAGATAGAATATGCATTTTGTTCTTCTTCTTGTGATTCTTTCGGCTGTGAACCTGAGCTAATTCTTTTCTCTATTGTAGCTGAATCTCCAACAAAAAGACCTACTCGCGGCACACAGGCTATATCTTTGAATGAATCATCGACTTGGGACCTATTCTTTCATTTTTCCAGTGAGGGGATCTCGGTCTCACTAACAAAACTTGACGATGAGACTTTCCGGGCCCTCTTTTTATAATAGATCCACGTAGGGAATATGTCCTCCAAACGGCATGTTATTTGTTTGCTTCTGCTCTTCTGGCTGACAGGGTAGCCGATGATTAGCCTTTGTTGGCGGGGCTTGACTTTCCGACTAGTATCAGTGTACGGATACCAATCTCGATGTCTTCCCCTCCCTTTTCGAGGTTTTTTGATTGAGTCTCTCAACTGACTTACAACTTCCCTCCTGCCCCCTCATCCATCCATTGCTTTATTCCGTGGTATTGGCTAGGGCCTAAGCTTGAGGAAGTTCAAGGCACGGTCGTCTTCGCCTGGCTCTAGCAGCTTCCCTACGTCACCGATTAAACTGGGTCAAGGGGGTTGGGGCTCATTTTCCTTCGTTGATTGAGCTCTTTCGAAAATCGGCCCTTCCCTTCTTCACAGGCTCGGAACTTGTATTCTGAATCTTGAGCTTGGCCGTTGCGTTGGCCTTTGATAATTAGTAGTAGGTAGGTGGCCACCTCACTAATCAAGTCTATGGGGCGTCTTTCTTCTACTTCCACCCCACTTGCCGTCACAGACAAATCAGAAAATGACTTAGGTGATGTGGGCTTCCTGACCCTGATGAATCAAGAAGGGTTCGCTCTTGGCCTACGCCTCGGCTTTCTGAAGATAAATACACTGCCCGATCCGCTGCTTCACCTATAGGTATTGATACAGCGGCTGAACTAATGGAAAGAAAGACAGGGTTTTCCACATCCATCTCGGGCAATAGAGCTCGTACAGCAAGATCTCTTTCTTCTTCTTCAAATGGCGAAAGGGATCTCGAAGCGACTAGTCTGATCTGGTACGATGTAGGTTGGGGGTTTTGAGTCATAGAGAGTCTGTATTTTATTGGACTTGCCGAGAAGTGTTAAGAGCAGACTAAGCTAAGGAAGAAAAAGAGGATTAGGATGCTTATCTTCCTTCCTACACCTAACTTGGCTATCGCTTGTCAGCTTCAGTCCCTGTTGAATCGGTTCTATCCGTTTATTTCTGGTTCCACCCTAGGATTCTTCCTTCAGTCCGAAAAGCCAAGCCGCTGATGCTACTGCTGCTAAATCAGCCGATGGAGTGCAACGTTACCGGGTCATTCTGTCGGTTTTAAGAGCCTTCGGCAACCGGCAAAGAAAGACCGTTCTGAGTAGCAGTAACGCTCATAGCAAGCAAGAAAGATGGGGTAAAGGGGCGAAACGGCGGGAAAGAAAAGTTCAGTTTATAGAGTCGGAGAGCTAGTAGAGCTCATAGGTTTCTACCTGTGACTAACTTAGTGTGCTTTTGGTAGCAGCAGCCATACCAACAATCTATCTTTCGTAAATAAGCACTCACATTACGGTGCGAGATCTGCCAAGCTAAGCTCAATCACAACCCACCGGCGAGTGAGGGCTAAACGGTATTTATAGATTGAAACTAGAAAACCTTCATTCCTGAACTAGCCTCATGAACAAGCCAGTCTCAACTTTCCTGTTCAACTTTCTAGTGCGTCTATCTAAGGATAGATCTCGGTATCTGTGGAGAGGAAAAGAATGAATCCTACTAATGCGTCAAAATCTAAAAAAATTGATTTGTATTCCCCTTTCTTTACAGGTCTCGTGTTCCCCCTATTGAACGAAATGCAAAAACCACATACCCACAAACTTATCAATAAACAATTCTATGTTCAATTTGACTACAAACAATTCTATGTTCCACTTGACTCCTACCCATACCGTGTTCAATTGTACAACTACCAATTCAATCTTGAGATTTAGTAAGAATAGCAGACGGTATACTAGTCAGGACTCTTCTTTTCTACGAACAAGTCAGTACTCGCACTATTGGGAGAACATGCGTCAAAGAAGGTCGTTTTCTTTTCCGTCCTCGCACTATTGTACGAATTTCTCCCTGTACCTAAAAAGTCTTTATTTCACGCTGGAGCATTTGTAAGCGACGGGATCTTAGCAGCTTCTTCCCGAGTTGCATTAGCTAAAGTGGATCTACGATCACGGGAACTAATCAATCGGTCTGTTCTGCCCCATAAGCATCTGGATGGTCTACGATCAGTGCTATTCGTACACCCTATGCCTGATTTCGCAACTTCAACCCTTTCCCTATCCAATGTAGCTGTAACTGCGCCTTATTGGCTTCTTTTCAGTTAACAAGCAAGTACGCAAACAGCCTTCGGTTCCTAACAAGCTAAGCACCTACCCGGGGAACTACGAACTACTAGTTTAGCCTATCCGGCCTAACTAGCTTGTTAAAACAACCTGATCGGGACCTCTACCACTCTTGTAGATCACTGAACTATGCGCCTATCTTCGCTTTTCGATCAGCCGTTGCTCCCTAGCCTACGAACTCCGGCTCACTTCCAGCACTTCTGGCTCGCTTAGCCCTAGCTCGAAACAGCCAACTCACTTCGCCTACGCAACGAAGAGAAGTAGTTTACTTGCTTAGCTCGAACATGCTTCCGTTCACTTACGCAAGATTCACTCGTTTACTTGTTAGCTAGCGCTATTCCACATCTTAGCTTTCAGGGGTGAAAGAACGTAGTGGTGAACGAAGTTGACTTTGACTTATAGCATTTCTCCTTCTCTTAGCTGAAGGCTTATCCATGAATCCGGACTTGAAGAACTTGAGGGCATAGGATTCAATCCAGCCACAGGTTCTCCCTATGGCTACCTTGTTGCGAACGGATCTCTATTCTTCCGAGAAAAAAAGAAAGAAGAGAAAGAACTGGGAGTTGGCGCCTACATAACTGCTTGCTTGCTTACCAAGCCATCCTGGCAAGCTCCTCCAGTTCGATTATGATTCTTGACTTGACTTATTATAAAAACAACTCACTATCCAAATGAAAGACGATCGATTATCTACCCAAGAAGATAGAGAGTCCCACATACGAGAAAAGGTCACAAATAGAGTTGAACCAAGTAACATTGCAAAGGCATAATGATAGTAGGGTCGGGATATCCCCGCCCTCCGAACCGGACGTGAGGGTCTCCCCTCATCCGGCTCTCTGCAGGGGAATCTCCACTCACTGCTTCCCCTAATATCCTCCCTTTACCACATCATGGGGGTTTACAGGAGATCCCAGAGGCTCGCTCGGAAAGGCTGCTATACCATACCTTTTGACTTAACTCTACTCTAGTAGTCACTAGACTCACTATAGTAGTCCGTCCGGCTGCTCTTGCTGAAATCATTACTCTTCATTCTCCCGTGCTCTAGCAATTGCGCTCCCTAGACCACTACCATGTAGTTAGGTAGGGACAATCAATCCGGGAATCTAGGAATGAATGGGGATCCCTATCAATATCAAAATGAATAAAATAGAATGAAATAGATTACCTTTCTCTCACTCAATAGATGTATCTGGTCTGATACGGTACAGTACAATACGAGACAATGGAATGCAATGGGATAGATGGTAGAGGGCTGCCTGCGCCCAAAAGCGATGATTCACTTGTCCCCTTGTCCATAGGGACCTCGTGGCATACAACCGAAACGACTCCCGCTAGATAGCCGCCCCTTTCTCTCTTTTTACAGCCTCGTGGACGGACGAAAGAAGGTAAGTTACAGAACGGGGCAGTGAAGGCTCGCGAAGTAGACAGCAAGCAAGAGCTTCTCAGCCCCCTATTCTATTAGTCAAGCGCTAGCGCGCCCCTCTCTCTAAAGGGGCGTAAGCACTTTACTCGCTAGAGGATGGGATTCATTCACTTGCATTCCTGCTAGCACTA